TTATGTATTTTGGTGTTCCTAACCATCCACTGATTTTTGCTCAATCACCCGTTATGGTAATACATAGAAACGATAGTGAAAACTCTATGTGGTTGATCTTTTGAGTTGAGCCCGCTTCAAGCCAGGATGACTAATCAACCAATCTTGGGGTAAAAGTCTTGCTTCTATTTACTTTTTTTTTTTTATTCTTGTACGTAGGAAATGAGACTCAATCTTTTTACTGCTAATTTCTAAGCTGTTTTCTTTCACTCATACAACTATCTGATTTAGGTCATCAAACTGAATGATGAATAAAAAAAGGAGATATCTATTCAATTTCTTTTCGAAAAAGAAAGGAATAAAGAAAAGTTTCTGTTTTAACGAATCGCACGTAGAGATATTGATAACACACAAAGGGTTAATGGTATTTCATAACTAATCGATTGAGCAGCGGCTCGTAGACCACCTAAAAAAGAATATTTATTATTTGATCCATATCCTGACATAAGGAGTCCAATGGGAGCAATACTGGAAATGGCAATCCATAAAAAAACACCGATATTGAGATCAGATAAAACAAGGTGATAACTAAAAGGAATTACTGAATAACTTAGTAAAATTGATATAACTGCTATGGATGGTCCTATACTGAATAAACGAGTATCTCCTCTAGATGGAAAAAGATTCTCTTTGAAAATAAGTTTTGTCCCATCTGCTAAAGCTTGAAGAATTCCCCAAGGACCGGCGTATTCGGGACCAATACGTTGTTGTATTCCTGCAGATATTTCTCTTTCTAACCACACAATTACGAGTACACCTATTGTGATTCCCAATACAAGAGTCAAAATAGGGAAAAACATCCCTATGATTCCATAGACTTCTTTTAAAGATTCCAACCTAGAAAAAGAATTTATATCTTGTACTTCTGTTGTATCAATTATCATTTTAACGATCAACTTCTCCCATAATGATATCTATGCTACCTAGTATTGTCATAATATCGGCCAATTTCATTCTTTTAACTAACTGAGGAAGAATTTGCAAATTGATAAAACCAGGTGGACGAATTTTCCACCTCCAAGGAAAACCACTCTGATCTCCTATTAAAAAAATTCCCAATTCTCCCTTTGGGGCTTCAACTCTTACATAAAGTTCTTGCTTCGGTAATTCAAAAGTAGGAGAAGGTTTTTTACTAATGAATCGATATTCAAAATCATTCCATTCTGGATCCCTTTCTCTAGCAAAGAATCGGGTTTCTAAATTCTCATAGGGTCCCCCTGGAATTCCTTCCAGAGCCTGTTGAATAATTTTTATCGATTCCCTCATTTCAGCGATTCGGACTAAATAGCGAGCTAATGAATCTCCTTCTTTTTGCCAATGGATTTCCCAATCCAATTCGTCGTAACATTCATAATGATCAACTTTACGAAGATCCCATTGGATTCCGGAAGCTCGTAGCATTGGTCCCGATAAACCCCAATTTATTGCTTCTTCTGGACCAATAATGCCTACCCCCTCAACTCGTTCTAAAAAAATAGGATTTCGCATAATAAGTTTTTGATATTCAGAAACCGCTGTTAAAAAATAATCACAGAAATCCAAACATTTATCTATCCATCCATAAGGTAGATCGGCCGCTACTCCTCCGATACGAAAATAATTATGCATCATTCTCATACCGGTGGAAGCTTCGAATAGATCATATACTAATTCTCTTTCTCTGAAAATATAGAAAAAAGGAGTCTGTGCACCAATATCTGCCATAAAGGGGCCAAGCCATAACAGATGAGAAGCTATACGACTCAACTCTAACATAATTACTCTGATATAACTGGCTCTCTTAGGTACTTGAATGTTTCCCAACTGTTCTGGTCCATTTACGGTTATTGCTTCTGTGAACATAGTAGCTAAATAATCCCAACGTGTTACATAAGGCAGATATTGTATAACTGTTCGATTTTCCGCAATTTTTTCCATTCCTCTGTGTAAATAACCCAATATTGGTTCACAATCAATAACATCTTCGCCATCTAGAGTAAGGATGAGCCGAAGAACACCATGCATTGATGGGTGGTGAGGTCCCATATTGACTATCATGAGGTCTTTTCTTGTAGTTGTTACATTCATAGGTTATTCCTCGATTCATTCTTTCATGAATTGCTGCAAATGAAAAGAAGTTCATTAAAATTCAAGATCTAATAAAAAAATCAAATAATTCAAATTCCTTTTTCAATTAACGAGTTTTTGATTCCCGAATATCCAGCTGACTAATTAATTCTTTATAACGTACTCTATTTTTCTTTGACAAATAAGAGAGCAGTCGTTGGCGTTTTCCCAGGATTTTACGTAGACCTCTCTGAGATAAATAGTCTTTTCTGTGCAATTCTAAATGTGAAGTCAGTCTTCGTATCTTATTGGTGAAATGAAATACTTGAAATTCAACGGACCCCCTGTTTTCTTCTTTTTCTTCTTGTGAAATAACTGAAATGGATGAATTTTTTACCATAAAACGGATTTTCTATCCTCTTTTTTTTTAATGGATTCTTACTGATCAGTAAGAATAATGCTAGTCATTTTAATTTGGTATACACAATAATCTTAATTTCTTTATGAACTCCTAATTTTATCAAATAAAATTAATCAATCCAATTTTCTTTTCAATTTTATTCGTATAGGAATAGGAATATGAAAATTCGTATAGGAATAGGAAAGGATGATATATTTCTACATTTAGAAAAGATACAAAATTTTGGATCTAATCTAATAATAAAATAAAAAAATAAGAAGATTCCATTAATCATTTATAGATCTATTGGATATTGATACATGCATTGATCATGTATCAGTGAGACAATATATGGGTGCAACTATTTGTTTCATATACCATACATATATGGTACAGAATATATATGAAAAACGCATCATTAACAAATTTGCAATCGTGGATACATATTTATCCTTATCATACTGAAGCGGCTCCCATTATTGGTATCAAACCAATATCGATTCATACAAGATAAATCTTCTAATCGAGAATTAGGCCAAAGAACGAACTTTAATTTAATTAGTTTCTTTTTATCAAAATGTTTTCTTTTATCCAAAACAAAGTTTTTTACGTTGTTGCAAAATACTGGATTTTTATGAATACCATCTCTCTTCCATGAATTGAAACAAATTAGAATTCTTAATTCTTTACGTCCTTTAGTGGATAATACTTTTTCGGGAACAAAGAACAAATCATAATGATTTTTGTATCTATTTTCAGCCATTCTTTGATGTCTTTCAATGGATTTATCCAAATTAATCTTAGCAATATAGCTTTTTTCTCGGTATCTTTGATTAATTTGGGGCTTACTCTTATGAACCAATGAAATATTTAGACTTTGGTACATAATAAATTGTCCGTCATTTTTTATAGACAAACGAACTGGTTCGATAATTAATATACCCTTTTTCATTAATTCTGTAAGAGTTAAATCCTTTTGAATCATCAGAATATCTAAACTCATTTCTCCCCTTTGAATAGAGGATATAGCAATTTCTCTTGGATTTATCAGTCTAAGTAGGAGACAATATACTTTGATATTATTGATCATTCTTTGATTTAAAGAATCATCCCATCTCAATTGAAAACGTAAATACCTTTTTAGGAAGAAATCAAGTTCTGCTTCCGTGTTGCTCTTATATTGCTTTTTCTTTATACGTTTTTTCATATCTGAGCTTGCATAATCTTCTTCAATGGCTTTTTCTTGGTTTGAGAGAAGTGATCCAAGGTTCGCTTGATTTTGTGCATCTGATTTAAGATTATCTCGACTTGCGGATTCTTTTTCTTCTTGATTTCGATTCTCTAATTCAATCGATTTTTTTTCATTCGAAAATAGAAAAAGATTCCTTTTGTTCTTTCTAGTGATGTTTTTATTTTCACTACCATTTTCATTAAAATTTAAAAGAAGTAGTTGGATTGGTATGATCCACGGTCTCATAATATATGTATTATAAAGCAGCACAAATTCTGGAAAGAACCAAAGTTTCAGATTCGATATGGGACGACTTAGTATTTCTTCATTCATTCCGATCCAATCAAAAAGGTCTTTTTTTTTGTTGGATGCCGTAATTCCTCTATTTTGGGAAATTTTAAGATAAAAAAGACCTTTTTGATCCATTTTATCAATTATTTGATAATTATTAATCCCAGTATTAGTATTTTTATTACCATTGGTATCGATATCGATCCAGGACTCAATATCGACTTTATTTCGAAGACAAAAATCGAAAATTCTCCAATCAAAATATTTTCTATCTGTAAATTTATCCAGATTCATAATAGCATCATCTTCTAAATTAAGAGGAATAATACCTCCTGTCATGTCGACGAATTTACCCTTTTTATATATCTTATTGTAATTATAACAAATCTCTTGTTTATTATTTAAACGTAATGGTGATACAGAAATATGTGAATCCTTCTTATTTTCATAATTAATCGATTTATATGAAAAAAGGTCATATTTATAGTATTGTTGAAAGTTATATTTTGAATTTGATTCAAAATCATTTAATTTTTTGTAATTAATTAATATTAATCGATCTTTTTCATCTGAATGCTTTTTGTTTAAATCTTTATTTTGCACTATACGGGTTTGATTGAATCTATTTCGCCATTTGTGTGGTACTAATCGATACCATCTAATCGGAGATAAATCATATTGATAATGAACCCTTAACCAGTTTTTCCATTGAATCATTCCCGAATTCCAAATATTTTTATGTTTTAATTCAGAATGAAAAATTCCTTGTGTTTCAAAATAATCCTTTATTTTATTCTTAAGAAAAAGAGATGTTCCGTGATATTGAAGGACATATCTTAACTTATACAAGTTACGAATTTGCGTTTGATATAATTGGTAAAATACATATGCTTGTGAGAATGAGGATAAAAAAATCTTTGATTTTTTACTACTAATATCCGAAATTGATTTTTTTATAGTCCAAATAAAACGAATTGTATTTTTATTTCTTTTATCAATTTTTTCTTTATTTCTTTCATTATTGGAAATGTATTTATCAATCATTTTTTTTGAATTATCAAAAAAAAGTTGTGTAGTGATCCTCGGAATATTAATGATACAGAGAAGGATATCTATGTATATCCTAAATTTGAAAAAAGAATATGATTTGTGGATTAATCGAACATTTCTTCTTTTGAATTTCTTTAATTTCTGCCAAATATTTTTTATTGATGCTAATAGTTTAGTAGGATAACTTCTTTTATTATAACTAATATTTATATTGATTTCCGGAGTTAAAAATCCTTTCTTCTTATCTTTTGTAATTTTTTCTATTTGATTCCTGATTGTGCTGGTTCTATCGGCCAGATCTTTCATTTTTTTTTCTGTCAAATTCATAAATAGAATTTGAATGGACGATTCATTAATCATCCCATTACTGATTATCCCATCTTTTTCTTTTTTAGTTTCACTCAATTCATATATTTCTCTTAATCCAAATAATTGAATTGGGTTTCTTTTTGAAAGTTCTTTTATTATTCCTTTTAAAAATAGAATGTTTTTCATGACCCATTTTTTTCTTTCTTTTGAAAGGTTTAAAAAAAAATGGATTCTTTCTTTTAAAACCTGTATAACTAAAAAAGAATTCTTTTGCAATTTGATAATTTTTTTTCTGAGTTCTTTAAAAATGGGTTCAAAAAATGAACGTTGTTTTCTGGGAGAACCAAAAGGAAGTTCAGTTTCCATTCCCCAAACTGTTAAAAAACAAAAATCGTTTTGTTGCCCTTTATTTCTCAGCGGATCTTTCTGGGGGGGTGACACCTTAGATCTGTGCCAAGGTTTAAGGCAAAAAGGAAATAGGATCTTTATCTGAATACCGTCTGTCAACCAATTTTTTGGAAATTCGGTTTCTGATAATTGAACACCATTATAGGTGCATTTAACATGCATTTCTCTATTCCAATCTTTTAAGTCCTCGGACCACTCGGGAAATTGAAATAATAACATACGGGCTATATTTTTAGCTATTATCAATGAAGGGAATAGAATATATTTTCTAAGAAAAGATTGGGTTACTAATAGGGATCCTCTTATTACTTGAGCAAATAAAATGCTATCCCAGGCTTCCGCTATTTCTATTCGTGCTTTCTCTTCTCTTTTGTATTCTTCTCTTTTTTCTTCCTCTTTTTTTTTCTCACTTTCTTTTGTCTTTTCCTCCGTATAATCCGAAATTCTTAATTCTGTTGTTTTTTTATACATCCAGTTTTTCAAAATGAATTTTATCATCCCGGAGATATCAAAAGAAAAAAGGGGTTTGTCTATTCTGTCCAAAAAAAGAGTAGAATGCACATTTGCTTGAAACAATTCACAAGTAACTGTTTTACGTCTTTGAGCACGCATAGAGCCTTTGATTATGTCTCGACGAAAATCCGATTGTTGTGAATAACGTATCAAAGCCACTTCGTCGGCTTGATCAGGATTATTAGTATTTTTGCTATTAGTATCAGTATTTTGATGGTTATCAGTAAAAATCACTACACGTTTGGCTTTTCTGGAACGAATCTGATGATCCTCTGCCACGTTTTCTTCGTTTTCTCCCTCCTGTTGTTCCAAATCGTTGATTAATTTGTATGACCACGGAGGAACTTTTTTACTTATTTCTTTTATTCCAATAGATTTTTTTTTACTTCTTTTAGTCTTGGGCTCAGTTATAACTGCGTTGAAGAAAATTTTCAAAATTTTTATTTGATCTTCTGAATTAATTCTTCCTTGTTCAGTTTCTGGAAATGGAAATAAATAAAGTTTTTTTTCTGTTGATAATGAATTTCTATCAAATGCATCTATTTGTTTTTCCAAGTTTTCCTGATCAGTATTAAAAAGTATAACATGAATTTTATTTATCCAACCTGTCTCGATGTAATTTTTTATAGAAATTTTATTTAGGATTGGGGATGAAAAAAAAAATTTGACCCTTCCACGACAGGGCCCTTTCAAAAAAGGATCATATATTTTAGGCAAGTATTCTTTTTTATTTTCATCATTACACAATCTAGTTATTTTTTCGAGTACATCTAGAGTACTGGATCCTTTATTTCGAGTTTCCATTCGATTTCTAAATTCTTTGCTCAAGTTGTTCTTTTTTTGTTCATTGGTATAAATCCAATGATCATACAATTCATCAGAGGGTAGTTTTTCTCTTGTCAACAAAGAAATTTTTTTTTGTATCATTTTCAAGAAAGTTGACAAACTGGGGGGGTACGCAAAAGATATTCTTTCTTTTCCATTGTTTCGACATGTATAAAAAAAATATTGTGACATTTCATTTCTTACGGCATTTTCAAATTGATTGTTTTTTATATATCGCAATGGACGATTCCATCGTTTATAGTCGAAAAGAAGAGTCACAAGAGGTTTTTCAAACCATAATAAAAATGGATCTTCTTGAAATATTTCTAATTTCGAATTCTCTTTATTTTTATTCCGATCCATATAAGAAGTTTTATAAACTTCGCTA